GCACAGATCCACTAGGATGTTTTTTTTTATTTTGACACCTAAAAATGCAAAAATCAATTCTTAAAACAAAATTGCAAGAATTGATTTATAATAAGCAGTCTTATCAATATCAAAAATAAGTTTAGGTATTGTGTGGGTACCTAAAGTAAAGGTACCTGTTCAACGTAGGTGCAGGGGGTAGAAAGGCTGATCCAAATTTATTGCTGCAGCTATACATTCAATGTAGAAGAATTTGAATTTTAGAATCGAAAGTTCATAATATAAGACTTCTCGGCTCTTATTCATTTTTTTCATTTTTTTGGAATGAATACATCATTCAATTTGGCAGATAGAACAGAATAGTAAAGATTTCATCGAAAACTTACAGCAGCTTGCCAAACAAACGCTAATAGAAAAAAGAGTACAGGTATGACAGGCATAATATCCACGATTGGGTTGAAAATGGCATAAGCTTCAGGTAATTTGGCGAAGAAAAAACTAGTCGGATAAAGAACAGAATTAAAACAGATACAGGTTAAACTAAGTATATTAGGCATAACAAGCATTTCGTTCGTTCTTGTAGAGTAGATAATTGGATTTTGATTGAGTTATTTTTCTAAGGGAAAAAGGAAAAGAAAAGGTGGATTCAAAATCCTTTTTTCTTCGGACTTTCCCAAACACAAAATACCTCCTTGTATTCTCATTCTCAAATGAGAATGGAAGAAATTCGACTTTCATATAATATCTTAATAGAATTCCATGTAATGATCAATGCATTTTTTGGATTCTATATTATCCGCATGCTTAGAATCCTAGCAAGAAAATATCCCTCATTTTTTAGGTAATTGAAGTGGGGTTGACGGATAATATATAGTATAAATACTGTTTATTAGTGTCACATAAAACGAAATGGGGCGTGGCCAAGCGGTAAGGCAGCGGGTTTTGGTCCCGTTATTCGGAGGTTCGAATCCTTCCGTCCCAGATTTTTTTTGATGAAACGAAAGATAGAATCGTATTGTGCCCTGCACGACACAAAAGCTTATTAAAGAAAATAATTAGTTCTTATGAACTCTTAGATTAGATGCATTTTTAAGGATTCCTTTTCTTTCTCAGAAAACAAAATCAAGTGTCAAGTCCAGTCAAATTGAATATTTTTATTTTCATTAAAAATTTTGATCTGTCAGGCACATTCAGGATATACTCCTACTATTCATTACTCAATATGTGCTTTGAATATGTGTTTTGAAATTCGAATTTTTTAGATAAACTTTATGCTCCATATCCATGGAGTGGGAATTCTTACAGGATACATTTGATACCTAAAGTGAAAAAAAAAAAGAGTGGTCCTTCTTTGGTTAAGCGAAAACGATCTCGATTTGGGATTCTTTAAATATACCGAATGATCCATTCCGATAAGGATAAGGTAAGAACTATTCGTTGAATAGAATAGAATGGATTCAAAAAAAAATCATACTTTTCTTATTTTTGATTTTTAGTTCTTTCTATTAGCTAAAAGAAAGAATACTATAAGTAAAAGGAAAGACCTTAATTTTACTTTACACTAATTTTTTTACTTCATTTTTTCTTTCTTTGGTTACTCCAGTCGAAGAAGTATGAAAAGTTTATAATTACTAAAAAACTACCAATCTTTTCATTGGCATAGTTTATTTGTTGGAGAAGAGTTGATCCTTCTCATTTCAGGATTAACCATCTCGGGTTCTCTGTTGAATATGGAAATTCAATAGTAAATCAGTCTTAACCAAATTATTTTATTCCTCTTTTTCAAACTATGTTTCATTCATATGATAGAATATGGGTTTAAATAAATTGGATCTTTGCAGAGTCTTCCCCGATAGATACTTATTTCATTTATCCATATTTCTCCATAGATAGCAAGTTTGAATTAGTATACAAAACCAATGACTATTCATGATTCCATCAATATTGGATCAATTCTCGATACCACTTTGCAATGAAATTAGAGGGATGTTATGGTAAAACTTCGTTTAAAACGATGTGGTAGAAAGCAACGTGCGACTTGAAGGACATGATCGATTGTGGATTTTGCTATCCACCATTTTCCATAGTAATGAAAATGCTCTTGGCTCGACATAGTCTGTTCTATTTGTCCCGAACCGAATTTGCGCTGGGTTGTTTGTAAGTAAATAGTACACGATGGAGCTCGAGAAGACAGAATTGATTTTTTATCAAGGGAAAGAATCTAGGGTTAGTGAAAACTAATAAATTAGGCCAACTTTGTCAGTCTATCCTTAATACAGAAATTGAAAGGTTAAAATAAGAAAAAAGTCTTATTTTGGAAGATTGGAAAACTTTTTTGATTAAAAGTCTATGAGAATCCATCGTTCATATTCGATTTCTATAGAAGAGGAAAATGCTTTATTGAAGGAAAAAAAAAAGAAAGGGTATGTTGCTACTCTTTTGAAAGAAAAAAGAATAGGAATTCCCGAAGTAATGTCTAAACCCAAGGATTTCACAAATCAAAGATAAAGGATTCCGGAACAAGTAAACATGATTTTCAATCGTCTCAACAATAGAATTAGATCAGAATAAGGAATAAAAGTCAATTTGTTCGAGATGAGATAAAGAAAAAAGTTTAGAGACGACTCAAAAAATTTCGAAGGATTTCTCTTTTGAAGTCTGTTAGTCAAAATTAGCCAACTTGAGTCATGAGTATAAATGAAATTTGTTTTTTCTTCTATAAGGAAATTAATGCAAGTCATAGTCTAATTTTTATATACTTGTATTATAGATAGAAATTCGAATCATTTTCTCGAGCCGTATGAGGAGAAAACCTCCTATACGTTTCTAGGGGGGGCATTGTTTATCTACATCTATCCCAATAAGCTGTCTATCGAATCGTTGCAATTGATGTTCGATCTCGAAGAGAAGGAAGAGATCTTCAAAAAGTAGGTTTTTATGATCCGATAAAGAATCAAACTTCTTTAAATGTTCAAGCTATTCTCTATTTCCTTGAAAAATGTGCTCAGCCGGGAAGAACTGTTTATGATATTTTAAGGAAAGCAAAATTATTTACTTCAAAAGAAATAACTTAGAGTTAATTGAAGAACTAAATTATTTAGCCACAATTTGCCTCTTTTTTCGTCCTATTTTTTTTCCTGCATTTATGTCGTGCCAATCCAACAAAAGCCCTTATTTAATTTCCTTATTTGTATCTAATTGGTTTTCTTACCATTGTATTTCTATTGACAAAGGTCTATTGAACAGCTAGAATTTGTAGCTAGATAGGTCTCTTTATCGTCACTTCATATTAGGTATTTCTGTCTACACTTCGCTCAAATGATAGGGTTGCCCCCTTGCATGTACTCGCATAGAAGATTTTTCTATTTAAAGAAATAAAAATTGCTAAAAAAATAACAATTTTGCTATTGTGATTGGGGCTGCCCCTTTTTTAACCTTAGTGAAATTTAACCGATTTGTTTATTTTGGTATTTGAGTGTTTTTAATGAGAGATAAAATCTTTCTTTTGATGTCTTGCTAATTTAATGTTTTGACGGGAGCGTCCGGTGTAATTTCATCGATTTTTGGATTTCGATCGTATCTAAGATCCTATTTTATCTGGGTTGCTAACTCAATGGTAGAGTACTCGGCTTTTAAGTGCGACTATGATCTTTTACACATTTGGATGAAGCAACAAATTCGTCCAGACTCTTGGTAGAGTCTAGAAGACCACGACTGATCCTTAAAGGTAATGAATGGAAAAAATAGCATGTCGTAATAAAATCAATTTCTTTTTTTTTTTTATTTTTGGAATAAAAAATTCCGATTTTCTGGGTCTAGTGAATAAATGGATAGAGCCTGGCTCTAATTCTGGTAAAATAAAAAGCAACGAGCTTAACTTCTTAATTGAAAGGATTCCCCGATCTAATTAGACGTTAAAAATGGATTAGTGCCTGATGCGGGGAAAGGTTGGGTTTTCCTATCAGTGGACCCTTTAATTTTTTTAGGAATCCTAATTATTCTTGATTATGGATTGAAAAGGGATGTTATGAATTGAATGTGTAAAAGAAGCAGTATATTGATAACGAAACTGTATTCCAAAGTCAAAAGAGCAATTGGCCTGCAAAAATAAAAGATTTGTTCTTTTTTGTTTTGGAATTAGAACAAACATAAACTAATTAGATAGAAAAGGACCAGAAAAAGATCTATGGATTAGACTCCCTTTCTTCCCAGGGTTTGTTTTTAAAAATGTAACACCCTGTTCTGACCATATTGCACTATGTATTTGATAAATCGAGAAATGCTTTTTTTCTCTGATTCAAGTAGAAATACAAATGGAAAAATTCGAAGGGTATTCAGAAAAACAGAAATCTCGTCAACAATACTTCGTTTACCCACTTCTCTTTCAGGAATATATTTATGCGTTTGCCCATGATTATGGATTAAATGGTTCGGAACCTGTGGAAATTTTTGGTTGTAATAACAAGAAATTTAGTTCACTACTTGTGAAACGTTTAATTATTCGAATGTATCAGCAGAATTTTTGGATTAATTCGGTTAATCATCCTAACCAAGATCGATTGTTGGATCACAGCAATCATTTTTATTCGGAGTTTTATTCTCAGATTCTATCTGAGGGGTTTGCAATCGTTGTAGAAATCCCATTCTCGCTAAGAGAACTATCTTGTCCGGAAGAAAAAGAAATACCAAAGTTTCAAAATTTACAATCTATTCATTCAATATTTCCCTTTTTAGAAGACAAATTTTTGCATTTACCTTATCTATCACATATAGAGATACCCTATCCTATCCATTTTGAAATCTTGGTGCAACTCCTTGACTACCGGATCCAAGATGTTTCATCTTTGCATTTATTGCGATTCTTTCTCAACTATTATTCGAATTGGAATAGTCTTATTACTTCAATGAAATCCATTTTTCTTTTTTCAAAAGAAAATAAAAGACTACTTCGATTCCTATATAACTCTTATGTATCAGAATATGAATTTTTCTTGTTGTTTCTTCGTAAACAATCTTCTTGC